TATTTATTCCATAAGGGCTTATTCGATCCAATCGTACCACGTAATCCTTTAAAGGGCGTTCTGAGTGAATTATTTCGGCTACATGCCTTCTTTCCTTTGAATCAAACTTAGATTTTGAATCAAACTTAGATTAAGTAGAGCTGTAGAGTAGAGTCTTCATTTTTAATTTATTAATTAATTTAATAATTAATAAAACGGAATAAATTTTTAAAAATGAAAATTATTAAATTATAAGACAAGAGCACAAAATAACTAATAATATGAATAATAAAAAGGTGTATTATCATACATATATTTCGTGTAGAAACGTGTAGAAGGGTGAATAAGTCCGTTTATTTACATATTTTTTATTTACACATTTTTTTTTATAGGCATTTAGTAAAAAAAAATTATTAAAACATATACTTATATACTCCTTATTTAGGTATATACTCACTTAGGTATACTTAGTATAATATTAGTATAATATAATTATTATATATAAAATATCTTTATAACAATATAAGGTTAAAAAAAAAATTTAATATAAAACAATAAATAAAAATAACAGGTACAAATATTAAATCGAGGTACCCATTCAATGATAGCTTTCAACAACTTTCCCTCCATTTTTGTGCCTTTAGTAGGCTTAGTATTTCCGGCAATTGCAATGGTTTCTTTATCTCTTCATGTTCAAAAAAACAAGATTTTTTAGATACTATAGGGACAACTCTATATCCATTTTTTTTTTTTTTTTCAAAACTGACTTTGATCATAACACCCATATCTATTTAGTAGAATATGGTATAACATGTGGCTTCTTTCGAGCCTAAGCTCTTATGTATGTGTAAACATGATATATGGGTAAATGAATTCTAACAATTTTCAAATGGATCGGTATCGGGGAGAATTTCGGAAATGGAAAGTCAATATATCTATATGTGGATATCTATAGGAAATCATATGAAAGAGATGTTATTATTTTAGTTTGGATCTAAGCAATTCGATGAATTTTTCTAAAAGGTTCACATCATAGTAGTGCTGGTTGATGAGAGTTACTTCGGAAACAAAAAAAGTAAAATCAAATTTATTTTTGTTATTCTTCCAATTCCAATAAAATGCAACTAGGTCTAGTGAGAGTATGAGTTGGCGATCAGAACGTATATGGATAGAACTTATAGCGGGATCTCGAAAAATAAGTAATTTCGGTTGGGCCCTTATTCTTTTTTTAGGTTCATTAGGGTTTGTATTGGTTGGAACCTCCAGTTATTTTGGTAGGAATTTTATATCTTTATTTCCTTCTCAGCAAATAAATTTTTTTCCGCAGGGGATCGTGATGTCTTTCTATGGGATCGCGGGTCTTTTTATTAGCTCCTACTTGTGGTGCACAATTTCGTGGAATGTAGGTAGTGGTTATGATCGATTCGATATAAAAGAGGGCATAGTGTGTATTTTTCGTTGGGGATTTCCTGGAAAAAACCGTCGCATATTTCTGCGATTCCTTATGAAAGATATTCAGTCCATCAGAATAGAAAATAAAGAGGGTCTTTTTGCTCGTCGGGTCCTTTATATGGAAATCAGAGGCCAGGGGGCCATTCCCTTGACGCGTACTGATGAGAATTTGACTCCACGAGAAATTGAGCAAAAAGCTGCTGAATTGGCCTATTTCTTGCGCGTACCAATTGAAGTATTTTGAAAAAAGGAACTGAAAAATGAATACTTTGCAAGAGGGAAAAAACTCAAGAACCCTCTTTTTTTTCTATACCATAACTTAACGGAAGTTTGTTCTGAACGCCTATTCGAGCCAAAGTAAACGTATACGAAGCAACCCTAAAACGAAATTTTTTGTGTCCATAATTTTTTTTTATTTTAATATTTGATATTTTTTTTAATAGAACGGGAGTTCTTTCGTCTCGAAATCCAACTAATATTAATTTGAAGTGGGCTCTTTCTTATTCTATTTCTGTATTCTTTCTAGATTCAAGGACTAACCTAACCGCTATACTGCATCACAAATAAAAACCTCGCAATAGATTAATGGGCTCGATGACTTGGGATATAACTTATGCTTGATAGAAATATTAGTATCATATAGAGTCGACGCATGGGGTGAGTTCATTTAAACTTCAAAAATTCACAGACGAAAAATGGCAAAAAAGAAAGTATTCATTTCCCTTCTATATCTTGCATTTATAGTATTTTTGCCTTGGTGGATCTCTCTCTCATTTAAAAAAAGTCTGGAATCTTGGATTACCAATTGGTGGAATATTAGGCAATCCGAAATTTTTTTGAATGATATTCAAGAAAAGAGTATTCTAAAAAAATTCATAGACTTGGAGGAACTCCTTCGTTTGGAGGAAATGATAAAGGAATACCCAGAAACGCATTTACAAAAGCTTCGCGTCGAAATCTACAAAGAAACGACCCAATTGATCAAGATGCACAATGAGGATCGTATCCATACAATTTTACACTTCTCGACAAATATAATCTGTTTCGTTATTCTAAGTGGTTATTCTATTCTAGGTAATGAAGAACTTGTTATTCTTAACTCTTGGATTCAAGAATTCCTATATAACTTAAGCGACACAATAAAAGCTTTTTCTATTCTTTTATTAACTGATTTATGTATAGGATTCCATTCGCCCCACGGTTGGGAATTAATGATTGGCTCTGTCTACAAAGATTTTGGATTTGCTCATAATGATCAAATTATATCCGGTCTTGTTTCTACTTTTCCAGTCATTTTAGATACAATTTTTAAATATTGGATCTTTCGTTATTTAAATCGTGTATCTCCTTCACTTGTAGTGATTTATCATTCAATGAATGACTGAAAAATGATTGAACGACCCAATTATAATATTTGTTACTTTGTCCATAAGCAAAACACTCAAAATAGTACTTATTCTTTCTACCCAGCCAAGGGATCTCTCCAATGTTTCAGAAAAATTATTTCAGTAAATAGCAAAATTATAGATAGGGAACTCTACTAGCGACCTACCTAATTTTATTGTAGAAAATTTCGGGATCAATGATTGGACCATGCAAACTAAAAAAACCTTTTCGTCGATAAAGAAAGAGATTACTCGATCCATTTCCCTATCGCTCATGATATATATAATAACTCAGGCACCCATTTCAAATGCCTATCCCATTTTTGCACAGCAGGGTTATGAAAATCCACGAGAAGCAACGGGCCGTATTGTATGTGCCAATTGCCATTTAGCTAATAAACCCGTGGATATCGAGGTTCCACAAGCGGTACTTCCGGATACTGTATTTGAAGCAGTTGTTCGAATTCCCTATGATCTGCAAGTGAAACAAGTTCTTGCTAATGGTAAAAAAGGCGCTTTGAATGTGGGGGCTGTTCTTATTTTACCCGAGGGGTTTGAACTAGCCCCGCCCGATCGTATTTCGCCCGAGATTAAAGAAAAGATAGGAAATCTGTCTTTTCAAAGTTACCGCCCTACTAAAAAAAATATTCTTGTGATAGGTCCTGTTCCTGGTCAGAAATATAGTGAAATCACCTTTCCTATTCTTTCCCCGGACCCCGCTACTAAGAAAGATGTTCACTTCTTAAAATATCCCATATACGTAGGTGGGAACAGAGGAAGGGGTCAGATTTATCCCGACGGGAGCAAGAGTAACAATAATGTTTATAATGCTACAGCAGCAGGTATAGTAAGCAAAATCATACGAAAAGAAAAGGGGGGATACGAAATAACCATAGTGGAGGCATCGGGTGGGCGTCAAGTGGTTGATATTATCCCTCCAGGGCCGGAACTTCTTGTTTCTGAGGGCGAATCCATCAAACTTGATCAACCATTAACGAGTAATCCTAATGTGGGCGGATTTGGTCAGGGGGATGCAGAAGTAGTACTTCAAGATCCATTACGTGTCCAAGGCCTTTTGCTCTTCTTGGCATCTGTTATTTTTGCACAAATCTTTTTGGTTCTTAAAAAGAAACAGTTTGAGAAAGTTCAATTGTCCGAAATGAATTTCTAGATCCGCGAATTTTTCAACATCAAACTCTAAAAAGAAATAAATTGTTGTTGGCAATTATATTATGTAATTGTGTATGATCAAAAAAATTTTGTTTGTTTCTTTTTTCGGATTTCGGGAATTACTTATACTGGTCATGATGTGTATATTGTGAAGAAGACTATTTGATTTTACTTATCTCTTCTTTGTTTTTTCAATCCAAATCGAAGTGATATAGAATGAATCCGTAGTTTTATATTTGAATAGAATAAAAACAAAAGATAAATAAGCGGATAATATAAACCAAAGTATAAATGAAAGGAACAAAGGGTTTAGGGGAGGGGGGGGTTGTGCGTCTCCTAGTCTTTGACACAAGAAAAGGGATTTTCCACAACCCTTTCTTGTGTCGAATTAATAATGATTCTTGATCCTATTCGTCAAAAATTCCTATTCGTGGGTTCCATTTTTTTTTTCGGTTTATCATAACCTTTTTTCGATTTATTATGTTAAGTAGTGGACAAACAAAAATATAGGTAAATTTATTGAACAAATAGAACTTCTTCAATTTCAATGAACTTCTAAAATAGAAAAAAGGAAACTTTGATTAGATTAAGATTAAAGAAAGTAAGGTTCTATTTTATTAGTATAGAAAGGGTTTGCATGATATCTAATCGATATAAATCCATATATAGAACTATATAGAATTGTGAGTCATCCAAAAAACGGAAATCGAGTGATTCCTTCTTTGTTTTCATTTTTTAAAGTATTCGCAGATACTTTGGAGTAAAAGATGTTCTGAATCAATTAATGAAGTGCATTTTTCAAAACATCAATCATAAGAAAATGTGGATTTTTTTGAAACATTTATACAAAAAAAATATTATGATTATTAAGAACTCAACGATCCCCCTCGAATCAGACAAGGAAAGAGGGGGTAGGTCCCGTTGAGTTCTTATGCTTTCATGTCTATAACCCAGTTCATCTGGTTATTACAGAGATGAACCTAATCCGGAATATGAACCATAAAAGAAAATACC